TCTTCCGTGGAATTAGTTAACAAGGTCTTGCATCTTTCTATATCTCCCGAAAACAATCCCCCACTAAGAATCCTTTTTGTTGGATCGTATTATAACGAATTTTTTGGGAGTTTTTAGGAAATACTTTAAAATTTTATTAAATTATGAAATTTATAAGACAAGAAAAGATAATAACTACTAATACGAATATAAAAAGGGTGGATTATCGTATATATATATTTCATGTAGAAACATGTAGAAAGATGAATTAGAAACATGTAGAAAGATGAATAGGTCCATTTATTTATATATTTATTGTATTTTATTAATTAATATATATTTCTTAAATTAATATATATTTCTTAAAACATATACTTATAGACTCCCTATCCCTATTAAGTATATATATACTCACTTAGGTATACTTAGTATAATATAACAATTATATATGAATTATAAGATATCTTTATAACAATATAAGGATAAGGTTCAAATATAAAACAATAAATATAACAATAAATAACAGGTACAAATATTAAATCGAGGTACCCATTCTATGATAACTCTCAACAGTCTCCCCTCCATTTTTGTGCCTTTAGTGGGCTTAGTATTTCCGGCAATTGCAATGGCTTCTTTATCTCTTTATGTTCAAAAAAACAAGATTTTTTAGATACAACAAGGACTTATATATATATATTTTTTTTTCAAGACTTACTTGGATCATAACACGGATATCTATTTAGTAAAATATGGTATAATATGCGGCTTCCTTCGGGCATAAGCTCTTATGTATGTGTAAACATGATAAATGAATTATAACTATTTTCAAATAGATCGGGATCGGGGAGAATTTCTGAAATGTAAAGTCAATATATCTATATGTATTAGGAAATCATATGAAAGGGATGTTATTATTTTAGTTTGGATCTAAGAAATTCGATGAATTATCCCTAAAGGTTCACATCATAATAGTGCTGGTTGATGAGAGTTACTTCGGAAACAAAAAAAAGTAAAAAAAAAAAAAATTATTTTTGTTATTCTCCCAATTCCAATAAAATGCAACTAGGTCTAGTTAGAGTATGAGTTGGCGATCAGAACGTATATGGGTAGAACTTATAGCGGGGTCTCGAAAAACAAGTAATTTCTGTTGGGCCTTTATTCTTTTTTTAGGTTCATTAGGGTTTTTATTGGTTGGAACGTCCAGTTATTTTGGTAGGAATTTTATATCTTTACTTCCTTCTCAGCAAATAATTTTTTTTCCACAAGGTATCGTGATGTCTTTCTATGGGATCGCAGGTCTTTTTATTAGCTCCTATTTGTGGTGCACAATTTCGTGGAATGTAGGTAGTGGTTATGATCGATTCGATATAAAAGAGGGCATAGTGTGTATTTTTCGTTGGGGATTTCCTGGAAAAAACCGTCGCATATTCCTCCGATTCCTTATGAAAGACATTCAGTCCATCAGAATAGAAATTAAAGAGGGTATTTATGCTCGTCGTGTCCTTTATATGGAAATAAAAGGACAAGGAGCCATTCCCTTGACTCGTACTGATGAGAATTTTACTCCACGAGAGATTGAGCAAAAAGCTGCTGAATTGGCCTATTTCTTGCGTGTACCAATTGAAGTATTTTGAAAAAAGGAACTGAAGAATGAATACTTTGCAAGAGATAAAAAACTCAAGAATCATCTTTTTTTCTATAGCATAACTTAACTGAAGTTTCTTCAGAACGCTTACTCGAGCCAAAGCAAACGTATATGAAACAATTCTAAAACTAAATTGTTTATGTCCACAATTTTTTTTATGTGTATGTAAATCCACTTAACTCAATTCAGTAACAAATCTAAATGATAGATTCATCATATATCAAAACAAAACATTTCATCATAAAGTAAAGAATTTTTTTTTCTAAATATTTGATATTTTGATAGAACGGGAGTTCTTTCGTCTCGAAATCCGACTACTATTAATTTGAAGAGGGCTCTTTCTTATTCTATATTCTTTCTAAATTCAAGGACTAACCGCTGTACTGAATCACAAAAAAATCCGGAAATACATCGATGACTTGTAATAGAACTTATGCTTGATAGAAATATTAGTATCATATAGAGTCGACGAATGAGGTGCGTTCATTAAAAATTTTTAAATTCACAGACGAAAAAATGGCAAAAAAGAAAGTATTAATTTCCCTTCTATATCTTGCATCTATAGTATTTTTGCCTTGGTGGATCTCTCTCTCATTTAATAAAAGTCTGGAATCTTGGTTTACTAATTGGTGGAATACTAGGCAATCCGAAATTTTTTTGAATGATATTCAAGAAAAGAGTATTCTAAAAGAATTCATAGACTTAGAGGAACTCTTACGTTTGGACGAAATGATAAAGGAATACCCGGAAACACATTTACAAAAGCCTCGCATCGAAATCTACAAAGAAACGATCCAATTGATCAAGATGCACAACGAGGATCGCATCCATACAATTTTACACTTCTCGACAAATATAATCTGTTTCGGTATTCTAAGTGGTTATTCTATTCTAGGTAATGAAGAACTTGTTATTCTTAACTCTTGGTTTCAAGAATTCCTATACAACTTAAGCGACACAATAAAAGCTTTTTCTATTCTTTTATTAACTGATTTATGTATAGGATTCCACTCGCCCCACGGTTGGGAATTAATGATTGGCTCTGTCTACAAAGATTTTGGATTTGCTCATAATGATCAAATTATATCCGGTCTTGTTTCTACTTTTCCAGTCATTTTAGATACAATTTTTAAATATTGGATCTTTCGTTATTTAAATCGTGTATCTCCTTCACTTGTAGTGATTTATCATTCAATGAATGACTGAAAAGTGATCGAACGATCCAATTATAATATTTGTTACTTTGTACATAAGCAAAACATTCAAAATTGTACTTACTACCCATCCAAGGGATTCCTCCAATATTCCAGTAAAATTATTTATATTTAATATTTAAGTAAATAGCAAAATTATAGATAGGGAACTATACTAGCGACCTACCTAATTTTATTGTAGAAATTTTCGGGATCAATGATTGGACCATGCAAACTAAAAATACCTTTTCTTGGATAAAGAAAGAGATTACTCGATCCATTTCCGTATCGCTCATGATATATATACTAACCCAGGCACCCCTTTCAAATGCATATCCCATTTTTGCACAGCAGGGTTATGAAAATCCACGAGAAGCGACTGGCCGTATTGTATGTGCCAATTGCCATTTAGCTAATAAACCCGTGGATATCGAGGTTCCACAAGCGGTACTTCCTGATACTGTATTTGAAGCAGTTGTTCGAATTCCTTATGATCTGCAACTGAAACAAGTTCTTGCTAATGGTAAAAAAGGAGCTTTGAATGTCGGGGCTGTTCTTATTTTACCCGAGGGGTTTGAATTAGCCCCTCCCGATCGTATTTCGCCCGAGATTAAAGAAAAGATAGGAAATCTGTCTTTTCAGAGCTATCGTCCCACTAAAAAAAATATTCTTGTGATAGGTCCGGTTCCTGGTCAGAAATATAGTGAAATCACCTTTCCTATTCTTTCCCCGGACCCCGCTACTAAGAAAGATGTGCACTTCTTAAAATATCCCATATATGTAGGCGGGAACAGGGGAAGGGGTCAGATTTATCCCGACGGGAGCAAGAGTAACAATAATGTTTATAATGCTACAGCAGCAGGTATAGTAAGCAAAATAATACGAAAAGAAAAAGGGGGGTACGAAATAACCATAGCGGATGCATCGGATGGACGTCAAGTGGTTGATATTATCCCTCCAGGACCGGAACTTCTTGTTTCAGAGGGCGAATCCATCAAACTTGATCAACCATTAACGAGTAATCCTAATGTGGGTGGATTTGGTCAGGGAGATGCGGAAATAGTACTTCAAGATCCATTACGTGTCCAAGGTCTTTTGCTCTTCTTGGCATCTGTTATTTTGGCACAAATCTTTTTGGTTCTTAAAAAGAAACAGTTTGAGAAGGTTCAATTGTCCGAAATGAATTTCTAGATCTGCGGATTTATCAACATCAAGCTCTAAAAATAAACAAATTTTTGTTGGGAATTATGTATGATCAAAAAAATTTTGCTTATTTATATTCTTTATTCTACCGGATTTCGGGAATTACTTAATACCGCATTCCTGGTCATAGTATATTGTGAAGGCGACTGTTTTACTTAACTCTTCTTTATTTATTTGTTTTTTCAATCCAAATTGAAACGGTATGATATAGAATGAATCAATAGTTTTATATTTGACTAGAATCAAAACAAAAGATAAATAAGCGGAGAATAGAAACCAAAGTATAAATGAGAGGAACAAAGGATTTTAGGGGAGATTGTTCGTCTCCTAGTCCTTGACACAAGAAACGGAATTTTACCCAACCCTTTCTTGTGTCGAATTAATAAAGATTCTCGATCCCGTTCGTAAAAAATGGATATTTGTAGTTTTCATTTTTTTTTTTTTTTATATAGGTTTATTTTATCATAACCCTTTTTTAGATTTCTTACGTAACATAGTGGTAGTGGACAAATAAATATAGGTCAATTTATTGAGCAATATAGAACTTCTTCAATTTCAACGAACTTATAAAAAAAAATTTCACTTTTATTAGATTAAATATTTATTAGATTAAATGGAGTAAGGTTCTATTCTATTAGTATAGAAAGGGTTTGCATGATATCTGATTGATAGAAATATATTCTATTTATATATAATTGTGAGTCATCCAAAAAGGGTAAATCGAGTGATTCCTTCTTTGTTTTAAGTATTGACAGATACTATTGAGTAACAGATGTTCTGAATCAATTAACGAAGTTCATTTTTTAAAAACATCATCAGAAAAGGTGGAGGTTTTTGAAACATCTCTAAAAAAAAAAGATTATGATTATTAAGAACTCAACGGGACTTACCCCCTCTTTCCTTGTCTGATTCGAGGGGGATCCCGTTGAGTTCTTATGCTTTCATGTCTACAACTCAGTTCATCCGATTATTACAGGGAT